GATAATGGATCAGATTGTACCAATATCAATCCCTTTTCTTCCATCTATTCCAAAGCAAGAATTCAACAAAATCAAGGAACTATTCATACGTTGTTGAATAGAAATAAGGAATGCCAATCGTTGATAATTTTATCATCATCCAATAGTTTTCGAATGGGTCCGGTAAAAAATCACAGTGTGATAAAAGAATCAATTCACAAAAATCCTCCAATTTCAATTAGGAATTCGTTGGGCCCCTTAGGAATAGCCTTTCCCATTGCGAATTTTTATTCATTTTATCATTTATTAACTCATAATCATATATTGATAACTAACTATTTACAACTTGACAATTTAAAACAAACGGTTCAAGTAATTAAATATTATTTAATGGATGAACATGGGAAAATTTATAATCCCGACCTCTCCAGTAAGATTTTTTTGAATCCATTCCATTTGAATTGGTATTTTCTCGATCATAATTGTTGTGAAAAGACATCTACAATAATGAGTCTTGGGCAGTTGATTTGTGAAAATGTATGTATAGCCAAAAAAAGACCCCGCCTAAAATCGGGTCAAGTTATACTTGTTCAAGTTGACTCTATAGTAATACGATCCGCTAAGCCTTTTTTGGCCACCCCGGGAACAACTGTTCATGGCCATTATGGGGAAATCCTTTACGAAGGAGAAACTTTAGTTACATTTATTTATGAAAAATCGAGATCTGGTGATATAACGCAGGGTCTTCCAAAAGTGGAACAGGTATTAGAAGTGCGTTCGATCGATTCAATATCGATGAATCTAGAAAAAAGGATTGAGGTTTGGAACGAATGTATAACAAGAATTCTTGGAATTCCCTGGGGATTTTTGATTGGTGCTGAACTAACTATAGTGCAAAGCCGTATCTCTTTGGTTAATAAGATACAAAAAGTTTATCGATCTCAGGGGGTGCAGATTCATAATAGGCATATAGAAATTATTGTACGTCAAATAACATCAAAGGTTTTGGTTTCAGAAGATGGAATGTCTAATGTTTTTTCACCCGGAGAACTAATTGGATTGTTACGAGCGGAACGAATGGGGCGCGCTTTAGAAGAAGCGATCTGTTACCGAGCCATCTTATTGGGAATAACAAGAGCATCGCTCAATACTCAAAGTTTCATATCTGAGGCGAGTTTTCAAGAAACTGCTCGGGTTTTAGCAAGGGCGGCTCTCCGGGGCCGTATTGATTGGTTGAAGGGTCTGAAAGAGAACGTTGTTTTGGGGGGGATGATACCTGTTGGTACCGGATTCAAAGGATTAGTATACCCTTCAACTTCAAAACAACATAACAACATTCCTTTGGAAACAAAAAAAAAGAATCTATTCGGGGGGGAAATGCGAGATATTTTGTTCCACCACAAAAAATTATTGGATTCGTCCCTTATCAAAGAATTTCCATGATACACTAAAACAATCATTTATAGGATTTAATGACTCCTAAGAGTGGATTCATCCTTTTCACTATATTTGGTAATCAAAAAAATAATGAATAAAAAGTTTTGGTTGTCTATCTACGGCCAATCTACGGTAGAAGAGAAAGTTCCGTCGGAACAATTATTTCAGTTTCAGGGTTCCTTCTTTTTTTTTTTTAAAGAATAGAGGGTGTGGGGAGAAATGACAAGAAGATATTGGAACATCCGTTTGGAAGAGATGATGGAGGCAGGAGTTCATTTTGGCCATGGTACTAGGAAATGGAATCCAAAAATGGCACCTTATATTTCTGCAAAGCGTAAAGGTATTCATATTATAAATCTTACTAAAACTGCCCGTTTTTTATCAGAAGCTTGTGATTTGATTTTTGATGCGGCAAGTAGGGGAAAACAATTCTTAATTGTTGGTACCAAAAATAAAGCAGCTGATTCAGTAGCGTGGGCTGCAATAAGGGCCCGGTGTCATTATGTTAATAAAAAATGGCTTGGCGGTATGTTAACGAATTGGTCCACTACTGAAACCAGGCTTTATAAGTTCCGGGACTTAAGAATGGAACAAAAAACGGGGAAATTCAATCGTCTTCCGAAAAGAGATGAAGCTATGCTGAAAAGACAATTATCTCGCTTGCAAACATATCTGGGCGGAATTAAATATATGACAGGGTTACCCGATATTGTAATCATCGTCGATCAGCACGAAGAATATACGGCCTTGCGAGAGTGTATCACTTTGGGAATTCCAACAATTTGTTTAATTGATACAAATTGTGACCCCGATCTCGCAGATATTTCGATTCCAGCAAATGATGACGCTATATCTTCAATCCGATTAATTCTTAACAAATTAGTATTCGCAATTTGTGAAGGGCGTTCTAGCTATATAAGAAATCCTTGATTAATAATAAGATAAATAACTTACTTCGGAAGTCCCATAGATTTCGGGAACAGCTTACTCTTTTTTCTTAATTCTAAAAAAGAAATAATGGGGATATTATGTAATTAGTTAGTATTCAAAATATCCGATTCAAGTAGGCAAAGAGGTGGTTGAATCAAAAAATTTTTGTTTAAAGTTTGATTTTTTTAGAGGGCAATATGAACGTTCTATCATGTTCCATCAACACACTAAAGGGGTTATATGATATATCCGGTGTGGAAGTAGGCCAACATTTCTATTGGCAAATAGGGGGTTTCCAGGTCCACGGTCAAGTACTTATTACTTCTTGGGTTGTAATTGCTATCTTATTAGGTTCAGCCGCTATAGCTGTTCGTAACCCACAAACTATTCCGACTCGCGGGCAGAATTTCTTCGAATATGTTCTTGAATTTATTCGAGATGTAAGTAAAACTCAAATTGGCGAAGAGTACGGTCCTTGGGTTCCTTTTATTGGAACTATGTTTCTATTTATTTTTGTTTCTAATTGGTCAGGAGCTCTTTTACCTTGGAAAATAATACAATTACCTCATGGAGAGTTAGCTGCACCCACGAATGATATAAATACTACTGTAGCTTTGGCTTTACTTACGTCAGTGGCATATTTCTATGCGGGTCTTAACAAAAGGGGATTAAGTTATTTCGGGAAATATATTCAGCCAACTCCAATCCTTTTACCAATCAACATCTTAGAAGATTTCACAAAGCCCTTATCACTTAGTTTTCGACTTTTCGGGAATATCTTAGCTGATGAATTAGTCGTTGTTGTTCTTGTTTCTTTAGTACCTTCAGTGGTTCCTATACCTGTCATGTTCCTTGGATTATTTACAAGTGGTATTCAAGCTCTTATTTTTGCAACTTTAGCTGCGGCGTATATAGGTGAATCCATGGAGGGCCATCATTGAAATAGTCTTTTTTTAGATTAGCCCATATGCGCGGCTCAAGTCAAGACAAGTCAAGATAGTATTTACTTCGGAAATATACAATTTAGGCTAGATACAATCTAGAGTAATAGAAAAAAAGTTACGATATTAGAGACTTGTAAAAAGAAAGGAAAGAGATCTAAAAGATCTTTTTCCTAAACCCGTTTAATTTAACCCTCTCAATGAGTATTCGTTTTATGTTGGTAAGCCTGTGTCAAATTATAAATTATTCAAATAATAAAATAATTGAATAGTTTGAATTTTGCATAAGAATTCTTGTAGTATATGTTTATGTGGTGTGATTAAATAAAAGGGCGAAACAATTCTGCATTTTGTTCAAGAATTGACCAAAAGAAAATTATTATAATAAATAATTATAAATTGCATGAACTTAGATCAATAAAATAATTCGATTTCTATGCAATAATTTGCTTAATCCATGGGAATAATGATAAAGAAAAGGAAAGCGAGAAAAGAATTTACGAAAAAAAGGATTCATCAAAATTTTGGTTAGGTAGGTTTAGAACCAGGTATATGTAATATAATTGTATAATTGAATGGCTATAAGTCAACTTTTGTAGTTATTTCGACACTTAATTAATGAATCCAATTCAATTTAAGATGAATGACTGGTTTGTTTACGTTATAGAAGAAAAACACGTATATGTGATATTAGATATTTGTTATATATGAACTAAAGATATATTTCATTTGTTCTATTACTGTGAAATTGGAGATAGGGATTTCAATAGTCAATAAAAGTCTTCTGTTTCTGTGAATTAATAAACAGATGAAATCAAGAAAGGGTGGAATAATTCAAATAACAGTTCGGAACCAAGAAATGAAAGAGCAGAAGTCGTATGGGTTCACAAGGACTCTGCGAATAGAAACTAAAAAATATAAATCTAAGTAGTTCTGATGATTCAATAATATAATTATATTACTTCAACTCGAAGTTCTTAGTTACTTCGACTGGATGAATCCTAGCGACGGAATAATTAAGTCATAATTCATTGGTTGATTGTATCATTAACCATTTATTTTTTTTGGTACGAGGAACTTATCATGAATCCACTGATTTCTGCCGCTTCTGTTATTGCTGCTGGATTGGCTGTAGGGCTTGCTTCTATTGGACCTGGGGTTGGTCAAGGAACTGCCGCGGGTCAAGCTGTAGAGGGTATCGCGAGACAGCCTGAAGCTGAGGGAAAAATACGAGGCACTCTATTGCTTAGTCTAGCGTTTATGGAAGCTTTAACAATTTATGGACTGGTTGTAGCATTAGCACTTTTATTTGCGAATCCTTTTGTTTAATCTTAGAAATATGAAAAATTTTTATTTTTTCATATTTTATTGGCTTGGACTTGTCGTTTGCTTTTTCGAATTATATCCAAATTAAACTCCTACAATTACGTATTTTTTGAGAAAATAACCTACGGGAAGGGCTGATTTGCGGGTGAGGAATTAGCATACCAACTCGCTTTCATCCTTCCCGTCCGTAGTCCAATCCAAGGAAAACCATTCCCCTTTGGGGAAATGTTGTAACAAAATAAAAGGAGCAGTTTGTAGTTTATAATTCGAATATTCTTTAACCCGATTTTAAAATAGGAAATAAACAAATAGAATAAAAGAAGAAAAAGAGGTAATAAAAAAATAACTCTGTTCGGTTTTTTAGTCTATATACGTATAAGAGGAGAT